TCGTTCAAGAAAAGCCAAACGTGTAGTGATTTTTACTGATAACTCAAAGAATGGGGATACTTATACTGATAACAAAGATACTGAAAATCCTGATCAAAAACAAAAAGATGAATTGGCTTTAATACGTTATTCACAACAACCGGATTTTCGGCGAGACATAATCAAAGGATCTATACGCGCTCAAAGACGTAAAACAGTTACTTGGAAACTCTTTCAAGCAAGCGTGCATTCCCCTCTTTTTTTGGACAAAATTGACAAACCCTCTTTCTTTTCTTTTGATATTTTTGAGAAAATGAAAATCTTTTTTTTTTTTAAAAATTGGATGTGGAAAAACACAGAATTTCTAATTTCGGATTATACAGAGGAAAAGACAAAAGAAAGTGAGATAAAAGAAAAGGACAAAAGAAAAGAAGACGAAAAAGAAAAAGAGGAAAAAAAGCGTATAGAAATAGCGGAAGCCTGGGATAGCATTATATTTGCTCAAGTAATAAGAGGTTTTTTATTAGTAACCCAATCGATTCTTAGAAAATATATTATATTACCCTCATTGATAATAACTAAAAATATCGTTCGTATGTTATTATTTCAATTTCCCGAATGGTCAGAGGATTTAAAAGCTTGGAATAGAGAAATGTATATTAAATGCACCTATAATGGTGTTCAATTATCCGAAACAGAATTTCCGAAAAACTGGCTAACCGACGGTATTCAGATAAAGATCTTATTTCCTTTTCGTCTCAAACCTTGGCACAGATCTAAGCTACGATCCCTTCAAAAAGAAAAAGATCCAATGAAAAAAAAAAAAAAAGCGAAAAAAATGGATTTTTGCTTTTTAACAGTTTTTGGAATGGAAGTCGAATTGCCCTTTGGTTCTTCTCCCCGAAATCGACTTTCATTTTTTGATCCCATTTTTAAAGAACTAAAAAAAAAAATAAAAAATTGGAAAAAGAATCTTTTTCGAGTTCTAAAAGTTTTAAACGAAATAAACAAATTGTTTCTAAATGTCTTAAAAGAAGCAGCAAAATGGATCATCAAAAGTATTCTGAAAAGTCTTCTATTTTTAAAAGAAAAAATAAAAAAAGTCTCAAATCCTTTATTGATATTTGGATTGAGAGAAATATATGAATTGAATGAAACTAAAAAAGATTCAACAATCAGTAACAGTAATCCAATGATTTACGAATCCTCCATTCCAATTCAATCTATTAATTGGACAAATTACTCATTGACAGAAAAAAAAATAAAAGATCTGAATGATAGAACAAAGACAATCATAAAGGAAATAGAAAAAATTACAAAAGACAAGAAAAAGGAGTTTATAACTCCAGAGATAGATATTAGTTCTAACAAAACCACTTTTGGCGCTAAAAGATTAGAATTACAAAAAAATCTTTGGCAGATATTACAAAGAAGAAATGTTCGATTAACCCGTAAATCACATTTTTTTTTGAAATTTTTCATTGAAAGGGTATACATAGATATCTTTCTATGTATCATTAATATTCCTAGGATCAATGTACAACTCTTTCTTGAATTAACAAAAAAAATGATTAATAAATACATCTACAATAATGAAACAAATGAAGAAAGAATTGATAAAACTAGAATTTTTTCAACTATAAAAAAGTCAATTTATAATATTAGTAATCCGAATTCACAGAATTTTTGTGATGTATCCCCTTTATCACAAGCATATGTATTTTACAAATTATCACAAACCCGAGTTATTAACTTATATAAGTATAAGTTAAAATCTGTTTTTGAATATCATGGAACATCTCTTTTTCTTAAGAATGAAATAAAGGATTCTTTTTTTGGAGTACAAGGAATATTTCCTTCCAAATTAAGACATAAGAACCCTCACAATTCTGTAATAAATCAATGGACAAATTGGTTAAAGGGTCATTATCAATACAATTTATCTCAGAGTAGATGGTCGAGATTAGTACCAAAAAAATGGCGAAATAGAATCAATGAACGTCGTGTGGCTCAAAATAAGAATTTAACCAAATGTGATTCATATAAAAAAAACCGATTCATTGTTTACAAAAAACAAGAAATAGATTCATTAAGAAATCAAAAAAATCAAATTAAAAAACAATATGAATATGATCTTTTATCATATAAATCCATTAATTATGCAGATAAGCAATACTCATCTATTTATGGATATAGATCACCGTTCCAAGCAAATAATAACCAAGCGATTTCTTATAATTGCAACACACATAAAAAAAAATTATTTGATATGAGGGATGATATCCCTATCAAGAATTATATAGTCGACAATTATATTATAGATATGGAAACATATCTGGATAGAAAGTTTTTTGATTGGAGAATTCTTAATTTTTGTCTTAGAAATAAAGTTGATTTGGAGGCCTGGATCAATATCATTTATTGTTTTCCGATTCATCAAGAAATCAACCCATCCAATCAAAAAAGGCTTTTTTTTGATTGGATGGGAATGAATGTAGAAATACAAAATCGTTCCATATCGAATCTGGAATCTTGGTTCTTCTCAAAATTTTGGATATTTTATAATGCGTATACGAGTAAACCGTGGATCATACCAATCAAATTACTTTTTTTTAATTTTCATGTAAATAAAGATGGTAGTGAAAATAAAAACATCACGGGAAAGAAAAAAATAGATATTTTGAAACCATCGAAAAAAAAAAAATCTCTTGAATTAGAATTAGAGTTAGGGACTCGAAATCAAGGAGAAACAGAATACGCAAATCAAGTCGATCTTGAATCATCTATCTCAAACCACGCAAAAGATGTTGAAGAAGATGATGCCGAATCGGACATGAAAAAAGGGAGTATAAAGAAAAAGAAATACAAGAACAACATAGAAGCAGAACTCAATTTCTTCCTAAGAAGGTATTTGCTTTTTCAATTGAACTGGCACGATTGCTTAAATCAAAGAATAATGAATAATATCAAAGTATATTGTCTCCTGCTTAGACTGGTAAATCTAAAAGAAATTGCTATAGCCTCTACTCAAAGAGGAGAACTAAATCTAGATATTATGGTAATTCAGAATCAGAAAGATTTAACTCTTACGGGATTGCAGAAAAATACAGAATTGATGAAAAAAGGAATATTGATTATCGAACCAGTTCGTCTGTCTAGAAAAAACGATGAACAATTTATTATGTATCAAACCATAGGGCTTTCGTTGATTCATAAGAATAAGCACCAAATTAATCAAAGATACCGAGAAAAAAGCTATGTTGATAGGAGAAATTTGGATAAATCCATTCCAAGAGATCAAAAGATGACTGAAAATAAAGAAAAAAATCATTATGATTTGCTTGTTCCTGAAAATATTTTATCCGCTAGACGTCGTAGAGAATTGAGAATTCTAATTTGTTTCAAACCTAGGAATATAAATAGTGTACATAGAAATACGGCATTTGACAATGAGAATAAAGTGAATAATTGCTGTCAAGTTTTGGATAAAAGTAAAGATCCTGATAGAGATAAAAAAAAACTAACTAATTTAAAATTTTTTCTTTGGCCAAATTATCGATTAGAAGATTTAGCTTGCATGAATCGCTATTGGTTTGATACCAATAATGGCAGCCGTTTCAGTATGATAAGGATACATATGTATCCGCGATTGAAAATTCGTTAATCTATATTTTTTTTTTGATTTATTCTATTTCTCCTAACATATCTGGTATGCGAAGAAAAATAGATGCACACATGCATTGTCTTACTTTTATTCTGAGACATGATACTAATTCAATGATGTATCCATTAGATCTAGAAATGAATCAACAAAATCTTTTTATTTTTTTTTAAGTCTACAATTTAATTGTTGTGAATGCATAAAATAAATATAGTATTTTTTGTATACCTATTTGAATTGGATTGATTAATAATAATAATTTGATTTGAAAAAAAAAATAAAAAATCAGGAATTCTTAAGATTTTTGTATAGACCAAACAAAAAATGAGTGTCATTATTATTACTGATCAATAGAAATTTCTATAAAAAATAAAAAAAATCGAGGGGGAGAAGATGGTAAAAAATTCATTTATACCTGGTATTTCACAAAAAAAAAAAGAAGAAAATCCGGGATCGGTTGAATTTCAAGTATGGAATTTCACCAATAAGATACGAAGACTTACTTCACATTTGGAATTACACGGAAAAGACTATTTATCTCAAAAGGGTTTACGTAAAATTCTGGGAAAACGACAACGCCTACTGTCTTATTTGTCAAAGAAAAATGTAATACGTTATAAAAAATTAATTAGTCAGTTGGATATTCGGGAGTCACAAACTCGTTAATTTGAAGAGTCATTTTTTAATTATTCGATTTTTTAGACCTTGAATTTTGATGAACTTTTTTTTTTATTTTTAAGCAATTCATGGAAGAATGAATCGAGGAAAAATCTATGAATGCCCCAGCTACAATAAAAGACTTCATGATAGTCAATATGGGTCCTCACCACCCATCAATGCACGGTGTTCTTCGACTCATTGTTACTCTAGAGGGTGAGGATGTTATTGATTGTGAACCAATATTGGGTTATTTGCATAGGGGAATGGAAAAAATTGCGGAAAACCGAACAATTATACAATATCTGCCTTATGTAACGCGTTGGGATTATTTAGCTACTATGTTCACAGAGGCAATAACTGTAAATGGACCGGAACAGTTAGGAAATATTCAAGTACCTAAAAGAGCCAGCTATATCCGAGTAATTATGTTGGAGTTGAGTCGTATAGCTTCTCACCTACTATGGCTGGGACCTTTTATGGCAGATATTGGTGCACAAACTCCTTTCTTCTATATTTTCAGAGAAAGAGAATTAATATATGATCTATTCGAAGCTGCCACGGGTATGAGAATGATGCATAATTTTTTTCGTATCGGAGGAGTAGCGGCTGATCTACCTCATGGCTGGATAGATAAATGTTTGGATTTCTGCGATTATTTTTTAACAGGGGTTGTTGAATATCAAAAACTTATTACGCGAAATCCAATTTTTTTAGAACGGGTTGAGGGAGTAGGCATTATTGGTGGAGAGGAAGTAATAAATTGGGGTTTATCAGGACCAATGCTTCGGGCTTCCGGAATACAATGGGATCTACGTAAAGTTGATAATTATGAGTGTTACGAGGAATTTGATTGGGAAGTTCAATGGCAAAAAGAAGGAGATTCGTTAGCTCGTTATTTAGTCCGAATTGGTGAAATGATGGAATCCATAAAAATTATTCAACAGGCTCTGGAAGGAATTCCGGGAGGACCATATGAAAATTTAGAAATCCGCTGTTTTGATAGAGAAAAGGATCCAGAATGGAATGATTTTGAATATAGATTCATTAGTAAAAAACCGTCTCCGACTTTTGAATTGCCGAAACAAGAACTTTATGTGAGAGTTGAGGCCCCAAAGGGAGAATTAGGAATTTTTCTAATAGGTGATCAGAATGGTTTTCCTTGGAGATGGAAAATTCGTCCACCGGGTTTTATAAATTTGCAAATTCTTCCTCAGTTAGTTAAAAGAATGAAATTGGCTGATATTATGACAATACTAGGGAGCATAGATATCATTATGGGAGAAGTTGATCGTTGAAATGATGATTGATATAACGGAAGTACAAGATATAAATTCCTTTTCCAGATTGGAATCTTTAAAAGAGGTTTATGGAATTATATGGGTACTTGTCCCCAGTTTTACTCTTGTATTGGGAATCACAATAGGTGTACTAGTGATTGTATGGTTAGAAAGAGAAATATCCGCAGGTATACAACAGCGTATTGGACCTGAATACGCCGGTCCTTTGGGAGTTCTTCAAGCTCTAGCAGATGGAACAAAACTACTTTTCAAAGAGAATCTTCTTCCATCTAGAGGGGATACGCGTTTATTCAGTATCGGACCATCCATATCAGTCATATCAATTCTGGTAAGCTATTCAGTAATTCCTTTTGGCTATAACTTTGTTTTAGCCGATCTCAATATCGGTGTTTTTTTATGGATTGCTATTTCGAGTATTGCTCCCATTGGACTTCTTATGTCAGGATATGGGTCAAATAATAAATATTCCTTTTTGGGTGGTCTGCGGGCTACTGCTCAATCGATTAGTTATGAAATACCATTAACTCTATGTGTGTTATCAATATCTCTACGTGCGATTCGTTGAGACAGAAACTTTTCCATGTTCCTTTCTTTTCTTTATTCTTTATAGGATTATAGGAAAGGGGTAGAATAAATTGAATAGATATCCTCATTTCATTTTCATTATTATATTATTTGAATATTCTATTATTCGGAATTCGGATTGATGAACTAAATCAGATAGTTATATGAGTGAAAAAAAAACAGCTTCTATTTAATTTGTATATGTATATTAATTTGAATAATATATATATATAGAATATGATTTGAATTAGTATATTTAGATATTTAGTATATATAATAATAATTAATATACTATGTAATATAGTATGATTTGAATTTGCAGTAAAAATATTGAGTCTCATTTTCTATGTATAAGAATTAAATGGAAAAAAAATTATAAGTGGAGAGACCGTTTACCCCAAGATTGGTTGATTAGTCATCCTGTCTTGAAGCGGGCTCAAAAGACCAACCTTATTGAATTGAGTTTTTACTACCGTTTGTATGAATTACAATACATGTATTAACATAAATAAAGGGGATTAATCAAAAATGAGTGGATGGTTAGAAACACCAAGATACACAAAGGATTAGTAATGGAGATTATGTAAATTATTCAAAAGAACATTTCTGCATAATAATAAAAAAAAAAGAATACTAATTGGGGCTTTAAGTTGGTAGAAATAATCAAGCAGTACTCCCCACAATTCCGATCCAGAGTATGCTCCTATCCACTGATTAAATAAATGACTATCAGGAACGAAATAATCCTTTAATTTTGTTGAAGTCCCCTTTTGTTTTGCACATAAAAAAAAAAGAAGAATAGGAACGGAAAAGAAAAAATAGAAAGAAAAAAGAATAATATAAATAGAATACAATTACAATAAAAGAGGGGTCCCCTTTTTTTTATTCTTTCTTATATCCATATTCATGGATATAGAATTCATGTCCTAATTCATAAACTAATGTCTGATTCTTTTTCGTAATGGAAAATGATGGGTTATTGATAACTCGAAAGGAGTATTTTATTGAAAAATTAAGTTATTACTCAACAATTTGAAATTCTTAAGGGATGAGATCAATTCAGAAGTACCTTTTGTATTTATTATTCAAATTTTTTTCTATTTATTATTCTATTTAGAATTCAAAAATAAATTATTATAATTATAACAATAACAGACAGAATTCAATTGGTCTAATTCAGGACCATCCGATAGATTTTCTATTTATCCTAGGGATATATCAAGATAAATAAGCGGCCCGGTCCTTAGATTTTTGACCTTCGAGGAGCCGTATGAGGTGAAAATCTCATGTACGGTTCTGTAATAGCGATGGAAACAGTAATGTTATCGTCGACTAAGATTATCTAACAGTTCAAGTACAGTTGATATAGTTGATGCGCAATCAAAATATGGTTTTTGGGGATGGAATTTGTGGCGTCAACCTATAGGTTTTATCGTATTTCAAATTTCTTCCCTAGCGGAATGTGAAAGATTACCTTTTGATTTACCAGAAGCAGAAGAAGAATTAGTAGCAGGTTATCAAACCGAATATTCGGGTATCAAATTTGGTTTATTTTACGTTGCTTCCTATTTAAACCTATTAGCTTCTTCATTATTTGTAACAGTTCTTTACTTGGGCGGTTGGAATATCTCTATTCCGTACATATTCGGTTCTGAACTTTTTGAAATAAATAAAACATGTGGGGTTTTTGAAACTACAATTGCTATCTTTATTACATTAGCTAAAACTTATTTGTTCTTGTTCATTTCTATCACAACAAGATGGACTTTGCCTAGGCTAAGAATGGACCAATTATTAAATCTTGGATGGAAATTTCTTTTACCTATTTCTCTCGGTAATCTATTATTAACAACTTCGTCTCAACTGCTTTCACTGTAAAAGATTGATATTCTATATTCATAACTTGTCTCAAACAAGAGAAAGAAACAAAACAAAAATATTCATAGATATTCACGATATGTTCCTTATGGTAACTGGGTTCATGAATTATGGTCAACAAACAGTACGAGCTGCAAGGTATATTGGTCAAAGTTTCATGATTACCTTATCCCACGCAAATCGTTTACCCGTAACTATTCAATATCCTTATGAAAAATTAATCACATCGGAACGTTTCCGCGGTCGAATCCATTTTGAATTTGATAAATGCATTGCTTGTGAAGTATGTGTTCGTGTATGTCCTATAGATCTACCTGTTGTTGATTGGAAACTGGAAACTGATATTCGAAAGAAACGATTGCTTAATTACAGTATTGATTTCGGGATCTGTATATTTTGTGGTAACTGTGTTGAGTATTGTCCAACAAATTGTTTATCAATGACTGAAGAATATGAACTTTCGACTTATGATCGTCACGAATTAAATTATAATCAAATTGCTTTGGGCCGTTTACCAATGTCAGTAATTGACGATTATACAATTCGAACAATTCAAATAAAATAAAATTTGATATTTTTTATAATTTTATAAATTATAATCAAAATTATATTATTTATATTATATAAATTATATATAATATCTATATATATTATCTATTTTGAAATATATATATATTTCAAAATAAGACTTAATATAAAATAATAATTAATAGAAAATAAGAAAATAAATAGAATAGAAATAGAATAAAATAATAATAATATATAAATTATAATAGATATTATAGTATAGTTTCAAACTGCTCTTTTGTATAAAGAATGAGATTCGTCCTATAACTGCAACTGTACCGATATCAATTCACACTCTTTAGTTAGGATTTAATTCAATTAGAAGTTTAGTATATAAACTTTTTTCCTGGTCGTATCAATAAGGTCATGAGATTTCTATTTTTTTATCTCTTATTTTACATATAATGGATTTGCCTGAACCGATACATGATTTTCTTTTAGTCTTTCTGGGATCAGGTCTTGTATTAGGAAGTATAGGAGTCGTATTCCTTACCAACCCCATTTTTTCTGCCTTTTCCTTGGGACTGGTTCTTGTTTGTATATCTTTAGTCTATATCTTATCAAACTCCCATTTTGTAGCTGCAGCACAGCTACTTATTTACGTGGGAGCTATAAACGTTTTAATCATATTTGCTGTGATGTTCATGAATGGCTCAGAATATTACCAAGATTTTCATCTTTGGACCGTTGGGGATGGAGTTACTTTGATGGTTTGTACAAGTATTTTTGTTTCACTAATGACTACTATTTCAGATACATCATGGTACGGGATTATTTGGACTACAAGATCAAATCAGATTATAGAACAAGATTTGATAAGTAATAGTCAACAAATTGGAATTCATTTATCAACAGATTTTTTTCTTCCATTTGAACTCATTTCAATAATTCTTTTAGCTGCTTTGATAGGTGCAATTGTCGTGGCTCGCCAGTAAGAAATTTTTAGAACTAGCAACATCAATCCAAATTGAATTTTGTTCTATTTTATCTTTATCACACCCATTTCCTTTCAATTATATGTGAAAGTGACAGATTGTTTATGTTTACATTTTTTTTATTCGATTTATTACCAATATTTTTCTTTGGGTCCGTACTTGTTTGTTATATTCTCTAGTCACTAGTCAATCGAATTCGTTGAATTATTGTTCATATTGAAATAAATCGAAATTGATAAGGAGTTGGTCAATGATGGTTGAACATGTACTTGTTTTGAGTGCCTATTTATTTTCTATCGGTATCTATGGATTGATAACGAGCCGAAATATGGTTAGAGCCCTTATGTGTCTTGAACTTATACTGAATGCGGTTAATATCAATTTTGTAACATTTTCGGATTTTTTCGATAGTCGCCAATTAAAAGGAAATATTTTTTCCATTTTTGTTATAGCTATTGCAGCCGCTGAAGCAGCTATTGGACCAGCTATTGTTTCGTCAATTTATCGTAATAGAAAATCAACTCGTATCAATCAAGCGAATTTGTTGAATAAATAAAAAGTATTAATCATAAAAATTAGAATATTGAAATTCTAATATTCATCAATTCAAATTAGCATGTATGATACACAACGTATGATCATGTTTGCGAAAACGTAAGAAATCAAAGTATCTTGGCCCTCTTCTTATGACTTATGAATTGATCCAGAAGTCGATTGATTAGCAAAATTCTGGTAAATCATTGATTCATCTGGTGTCTAAATATATGATTCATTTACAAGTTTACTAGATCGAAAATTTCTGATGTTCAAAAATTAATAGATCCAATGTCACATTCAGTAAAGATTTATGATACGTGTATAGGATGTACTCAATGTGTCCGAGCATGCCCCACAGATGTATTAGAAATGATACCTTGGGACGGATGTAAAGCTAAACAAATTGCTTCTGCTCCAAGAACGGAGGACTGTGTTGGTTGTAAGAGGTGTGAATCCGCCTGTCCAACGGATTTCTTGAGTGTTCGAGTTTATTTATGGCATGAAACAACTCGAAGCATGGGTCTAGCTTATTGATACGTTTCAAAAAACCCCCCACGAATACATTTTTTTTACTGACAAAAACCCGTGCTCCAAATAAAAAATCTTTTCTATTTTGAGCACGGGTTTTTCTGGCCCAAGTGTATCTTATTTTTACCACGAATTATTTTCCTTGGTTAACAATAGTTGTAGTTTTGCCAATATCCGCGGGTTCCTTAATCTTCTTATTTCCTCATAGAGGAAATAAGGTAATTAGATGGTATACTATTTGTATTTGCTTAATGGATCTCCTTCTAACAACCTATGCATTCTGTTATCATTTCCAATTGGACGATCCATTAATCCAACTGACGGAGAATTTTAAATGGATCAATTTTTTTGATTTTTACTGGAGATTCGGAATAGATGGACTCTCTATAGGACCTATTTTATTGACGGGATTTATAACCACTTTAGCTACTTTAGCGGCTCAGCCGGTTACTCGGGAATCCCGATTATTCCATTTCCTGATGTTAGCAATGTATAGCGGTCAAATAGGATCATTTTCTTCTCGAGACATTTTACTTTTTTTCATCATGTGGGAATTCGAATTAATTCCCGTTTATCTACTTTTATCCATGTGGGGGGGAAAGAAACGTTTGTATTCAGCTACAAAGTTTATTTTGTACACTGCAGGAAGCTCCATTTTTTTATTAATGGGAGTTCTAGGTATCGGTTTATACGGTTCCAATGAACCAACATTAAATTTTGAAACATCGGCTAATCAATCGTATCCTGTGGGACTGGAAATAATATTCTATATTGGATTTCTTATTGCTTTTGCTGTCAAATCACCGATTATACCCTTACATACCTGGTTACCAGATACCCACGGCGAGGCACATTACAGTACTTGTATGCTTTTAGCCGGAATCTTATTAAAAATGGGCGCGTATGGATTGGTTCGAATTAATATGGAATTATTACCCCACGCTCATTCTATATTTTCCCCCTGGTTAATGATATTAGGCGCAATTCAAATAATCTATGCAGCTTCAACATCTCTTGGTCAACGGAATTTAAAAAAAAGAATAGCCTATTCCTCCGTATCTCATATGGGTTTCATAATTATAGGAATTGGTTGTATAAGCGATACGGGACTCAACGGAGCCATTTTACAAATAATCTCTCATGGATTTATTGGCGCTGCGCTTTTTTTCTTGGCAGGAACGAGTTATGATAGAATACGTCTTCTTTATCTCGATGAAATGGGCGGAATGGCTATCCCAATGCCAAAAATATTCACGATGTTCAGTATCCTATCGATGGCTTCTCTTGCATTGCCAGGCATGAGCGGTTTTGTTGCAGAATTGATAGTCTTTTTGGGAATAATTACCAGTCCAAAATATCTTTTAATGACAAAAATACTAATCACTTTTGTAACGGCAATTGGAATGATATTAACTCCTATTTATTCATTATCTATGTTACGTCAGATGTTCTATGGATACAAGCTTTTTAATACACCAAACTCTTATTTTTTTGATTCTGGTCCGCGAGAGTTATTTATTTTGATTTCTATCCTTCTACCTGTAATAGGTATTGGTATTTATCCAGATTTCATTTTCTCATTATCAGTTGACAAGGTCGAAGCTATTCTATCTAATTTTTTATAGATTAGATAGTTTTCATAAGTAAATGAATAAACCCCAAAAATAGCAAAAAATCCTATTTTTTTTTAGTGTCCATTGTACAATGAATAAAGAAATATTTTTTCTTCTCTTAACTTAAATAATAAAAAAAAATGAATTGTAATCGGATATGTTTGGTGTTTATGAGAACCCCTTGAATCACTACATTACTTGATTGAAAGGGTTCTCGACGGTTTATGCGAAGTTTTCTTCTATATATATGCTTACTATGTTTGTATTTGTCAGACCCTTTTACTCATACTCACTTTAATTCAATTAGATGTAAATGAACCATAACTATGTAGTCCTATTCCTAATAGATTGATCCCAAAATAACATATCCAAATTATAAGAAAGCCCATAGAGGCCACGATTGAAGAATTTACACCTTCCAATTTTTTATTTTTTCTAGTATGTAAAAAAATCGCGAATATGGTCCAAGTAATAAATGCCCAAGTTTCCTTTGGATCCCAATTCCAATATGATCCCCATGCCTCATTAGCCCATACTGCTCCCGAAAGAATACCTATGGTTAAAAAGAGAAATCCTAGACTAATAATCCGATAACTCCAACGATCCAATTGTTGAATAAATTGAGACCTGTAATAATTTTGCGAAGAAAGAAAAGAAGTGTTTCGTAAAACATTGTTTCTTTCATTCATGTATTTGATCTTAGCAAACGCAAATGAATTCGTTAAAAAATAAAAATGATTGGTAAGAATAATCATTTTTATAACTTTGCGAAATGTAATGACTAAAAGAGCTACTGATAATAATGATCCACATAAAAGAGCTGCATACCCCAATACCATCATACTTACGTGCATCATTAACCAATGGGATTTTAGAGCGGGTACTAATATTGCGGATTGATGCATTTGGGTTAAAAGACCCGAAGTAGCAAAGCCTTGCGTAAAAATAGCACTTGGTGCGATTATTGTGCTTAAATGGTTTTTATGCTTTTTAAAACACGGAACCATATGAAAAATGGAAAAACCCCATGAAAGAAAGATTAATGATTCATATAAATCACTTAATGGTAAATGGCCCGAAAAAATCCAACGAGTAATTAATACTCCTGTTATACAGAAAAAGGTTACTATCATGCCTTTTTCGTACGAATCACAGAGTCCTACGATTTCATTGACTAATAAGGTTATCAAATTAATTGCAATTACAATTAATACGACCGAAAACGATATATGAGTTAATATATGTTCTAAGGTTGAAAATATCATATAAAAAAATGAATAAAAAAACGTTTGGTCCTCTAATTACTAACTACCTAATTCCTAATTATAGGAATGGAAATCGGGAATTGAATTCATTATAGGACTTACTCTTTTCGAAGAGAAGACGCCATGCCGCCACTCGGACTCGAACCGAGATGCTCTAGCACTGCTTCCTAAGAGCAGCGTGTCTACCGATTTCACCATAGCGGCTTGCTCGAAATCATAATAACTGATTCTTATTCAATCGTCGAGATTGAAAGAGTCAATCCAAATGCAATATTTGTTTAGTAAACATATATTTTAATCATATAATATATAAATAATAATAATTCATTTTTGAATTCTATTTATATTATTGGGTCGATGGGGAAAATAAGAATCCCCATCCCTAAAAATGCGAAAACATACTTAAAAAAAAAAGTGGAAACCTTATTTTTTTTTTTTTAATTGAAAAAAAAAAGAAAAAAGTACCATTTTTCGTAGAATTCAGTATACAAAATAATTATTATTCTACATATCATAAAAGCAAAATAGGTTCCATTTTCTATTGATCATTTCCATTAAAATAATAAAATAAAAAATTCTTTCTTTGTAAATAAAAATAAAAACGAAATTCAAAATAAAAAAAAGAATAAAGAAATTAGACGATTTTTTGAATCCAGCTAATTCAGATTATTCCAATGTTTGTATTTGTTGCACAAAAAAACTTTTTGAGTTCCCCGTAAAAAGAGATTTCGCTAACGAAAACGCTTTGAATGCTGCCCAATATCCCTTCTTTTTCCAAATAGTTTTCCGAATTCTTTTTTTTGATATAGAAGTACGCTTTTTTGGAACTGCCATTCAAAAATTATACTAGTTTATTCATTGCTATAATTGGATGTGAAAGACATCTATTGTTCAAAACGCATTGGTCTTTAATTAGCCATATACCTATTATCCATCTATTTTTTTATAAACTATACTCCTCATAAAAAAAAATGTGGAAAAAAGAAAATCACTAAAATCACATAGTCTTTTTCTATTTTATTCCTAGTAATCTTTTATGTAATTCTAAAAAAAAAAAAAAGAGCACTATCCATTTCTATCTCTGTCTATTTTCGTCCTACTACATTGATACATGGAATAAAATACATCGAAAAAGTGAGTTTAAGAACCCAACCCTTATCCTGCTTAATCGGCCATTAATCTATTATATTAAAGGATACATGATCTTTCAAAATCATGTATCTTAATTCCTTTTTTCTATGGAAAATAAACTGTTGAATATCATAATTTTATTTTAAAAACTTTTCTAAACATAGATGTATTTTATTGTAACGAAAAAGAATCAATTAGTTCCAAAATGAACTAATGATTCGAAATAAAAAACTAAAAAAAAAATTCTTATTTTTTTATTTTATTGGGTCATATGGATTCTTTTTTATGATTCATATTTTCATGATTCATATCAAAATAAACTAATGTTTTTAGTTTTGGTCTAATTATTTATCCTCACTCTATAGAATAGATCTAAATTCTTGT